AATTCTTATTCATCTACTTGATCTTTTGAAAAAAGAATAGATTGAACTTGAAAATTTACTCATTTAAATTTAATGAGTAAACGATTGAATTTTATTCGGTTGGGTGGTACCAACTAAATCGAGTACTACTTCCCATTTAGTTCGTATTGAATTAATTAATCAAGCTGCTACCAGAAATTTATTTGCAATTTGGTACTATGTACCATAGTCTCTCAATCAAAAGAATTTCGACATATTTTACTTTATTATATTATGAAAATCAATCCGAATCCTTCTGGTTCTACGGTTTCCACACTTGAAGAAAAAAACCTAGGACGTATCACTCAAATTATTGGCCCAGTACTGGATGTTGTTTTCCCCCGGGGCAAGATGCCTAATATTTATAACGCTTTGGTAGTTAAAGGTCGAGATACTGCCGGTCAGCAAATTAATGTGACTTGTGAGGTACAACAATTATTAGGAAATAATCGAGTTAGAGCTGTAGCTATGAGTGCTACAGATGGTCTGACGAGAGGAATGGAAGTGATTGATACAGGAGCTGCTCTAAGTGTTCCAGTCGGCGGAGCTACTCTCGGACGAATTTTCAATGTTCTTGGAGAGCCTGTTGATAATTTAGGTCCTGTAGATACTTGTACAACATCGCCTATTCATAGATCTGCGCCTGCTTTTATACAGTTAGATACGAAATTATCAATCTTTGAAACAGGGATTAAAGTGGTGGATCTTTTAGCTCCGTATCGCCGTGGAGGAAAAATTGGACTATTTGGGGGAGCTGGCGTGGGTAAAACAGTACTTATCATGGAATTGATCAACAACATTGCCAAAGCTCATGGAGGCGTATCCGTATTTGGTGGAGTAGGTGAACGTACTCGTGAAGGAAATGATCTCTACATGGAAATGAAAGAATCTGGGGTAATTAATGAAAAAAATATTGCAGAATCAAAAGTAGCTCTAGTCTATGGTCAAATGAATGAACCACCAGGAGCTCGTATGAGAGTAGGTTTGACTGCACTAACCATGGCAGAATATTTCCGGGATATTAATGAACAAGATGTGCTTTTATTCATCGACAATATCTTTCGTTTCGTTCAAGCGGGATCAGAAGTATCTGCCTTATTAGGGAGAATGCCTTCTGCAGTGGGTTATCAACCTACCCTTAGTACCGAAATGGGTTCTTTACAAGAAAGAATTACTTCCACCAAAGAAGGGTCTATAACTTCGATCCAAGCAGTTTATGTACCTGCAGATGATTTGACCGACCCTGCTCCTGCCACGACATTTGCACATTTAGATGCTACTACCGTACTATCAAGAGGATTAGCTGCCAAAGGTATTTATCCAGCAGTCGATCCTTTAGATTCAACGTCAACTATGTTACAACCTCGGATCGTTGGCGAGGAACATTATGAAACTGCTCAAAGAGTTAAGGAAACTTTACAACGTTACAAAGAACTTCAGGACATTATAGCTATCTTGGGGTTGGACGAATTATCCGAAGAAGATCGTTTAACTGTAGCAAGAGCACGAAAAATTGAACGCTTCTTATCACAACCCTTCTTCGTGGCAGAAGTCTTTACTGGTTCTCCAGGGAAATATGTTGGTCTCGCCGAAACAATTAGGGGGTTTCGATTGATCCTTTCTGGGGAATTAGACAGTCTTCCCGAGCAGGCCTTTTATTTGGTAGGTAACATCGACGAAGCTACCGCGAAAGCTATGAACTTAGAAGGGGAGAGCAAATTGAAGAAATGACCTTAAATCTTTGTGTATTGACCCCTAATCGAATTATTTTGGATTCAGAAGTGAAAGAAATAATTTTATCTACTAATAGTGGACAAATTGGCGTATTACCAAACCACGCCCCTATTGCCACAGCGGTAGATATAGGTCTTTTGAGAATACGTCTCAACGACCAATGGTTAACGGTAGCCTTGATGGGTGGTTTCGCTAGAATAAGTAATAATGAGATCACCATTTTAGGAAATGATGCGGAGATGAGTACTGACATTGATCCGCAAGAGGCTCAACAAGCTCTTAAAATAGCTGAAGCTAACTTGAGTGGAGCTCAGGGAAAGAGACAAGCAATTGAGGCGAATCTAGCTCTCAGACGAGCTCGGACACGAGTAGAGGCTGTTAATGTTATTTCCTACTAGTAAAAATAAAAAAAAAACACACATAAAAATAAGAAAAAGAAGTTCTTTAGAGGTTCTTTATTATATACCATATTTTGATTCTGCCAATTGAATACAATCAATTCTAGATGATACAACAAAAAAAAGAAGATGGCTAGAAAAACTTATTAGATACCAGAGTTGATGGTATCTAATAAGTTCTACCTACTATTGGATTTGAACCAATGACTTCCGCCGTATGAAAGCAATACTCTAACCACTGAGTTAAGTAGGTTATTCATCATCACAAAAAAAGGACCCATCGCCTCGGGGATTATAGGTGGAATATTTTTTCTACGCAATACCAATCCATTAACAGTAAGCGGATTAAA